GAATTTTGCACTTCTCATCAAACAAATAGGGGCATTTTCATTATTTCAACTAATACTGATTGGTAGAAGAAAGACATACGTAGAATAGTACAATTATTGAGAGCATTAAGTTAAGGAAGGGGGGTCAAAGAAAAATAAAGATCAATCAAAGATCCCACTTCTTTTTTAGCTTAGTAAGGGAATAAATCATTTTTACTTCGTATTTTTCTATTTTTTTTTGCGGGCCTGTCGAAGAACAAACAAAACAAATAGGGGCATTTTCATTATTTCAACTAATACTGATTGGTAGAAGAAAGACATACGTAGAATAGTACAATTATTGAGAGCATTAAGTTAAGGAAGGGGGGTCAAAGAAAAATAAAGATCAATCAAAGATCCCACTTCTTTTTTAGCTTAGTAAGGGAATAAATCATTTTTACTTCGTATTTTTCTATTTTTTTTTGCGGGCCTGTCGAAGAACAAACAAACCCCAAACTCAAATAGTTAGTTTGATGGAATATTACATCCTTTATTCCGGAACTCCTCTTTATCACACTTTTTTGTCTTCCAAGAAAACTAGATCATTAAAAAAAACGGAGTTTAGAACGTAACTCATTTCTTTTTCCACTTCGCTTCTATTGTTTATTGGGCGTTTGTGACTAATGGAAACGGAAGGGCGGTCAGACGATACTTTATCCGATGATTGTACAAAGAAAGGAGGCCCTAAGATAGGTTATAGATAAAGAAAGAACAGAAAAGAATGATCAATAAAGAAATTTTGGATTCGGTATGGATAAAAGATCTTTCTATGTTATACTATTCAATTCTCGACGACGAATTGATTTGAGAGCTCAGATATTGTTATTCATGATATTGATCCGATTTCAAGATCATCGAGAGGTAATTCATTGAATTAACAGGCGAAAGATTTATTATCTCTATGGGATTAAATCCCGAGTTATTTTGAAGTAAAAAAACGATGAGATTATGGAAGTAAATATTCTTGCATTTGTTGCTACTGCACTGTTCATTCTAGTCCCTACCGCTTTTCTGCTTATCATTTACGTAAAAACCATCAGTCAAAGTCAAAATGATTAATTACTGCTTAAAGAAATCAAATGAAAAGGATTCAAATTTCGCGTCTTAAATGAAATGATCAGAATAGAATTGGTAGTATTCTATGAGATCCGATAGTACGGTAAGAAAGAAATAGATGAACCTTTCTTTCTTACCATACTATCTATTAGTGTTATTGTAGTGTATAAAGTTAGACAGCGTCTAAAGAAAGTTGTACTTTCTAATAACGATAGAGGCTAAATATAGATCAATCTAGAATATTCTCTTCATAATATCTACATATTATGAAGAGAAAACGTCACAGATTTTTAACGCTTCAACCGTGATATGAAATGCGTCGATAAAATCGAAATTCCAAAACTAAAATCAAAATACTAAAAAAGTCCGCAATAAATATGTGACTCCCCTAAGGCAAGACATTTTCGTCTAAACAAAGTTGTACTTTCTAATAACGATAGAGGCTAAATATAGATCAATCTAGAATATTCTCTTCATAATATCTACATATTATGAAGAGAAAACGTCACAGATTTTTAACGCTTCAACCGTGATATGAAATGCGTCGATAAAATCGAAATTCCAAAACTAAAATCAAAATACTAAAAAAGTCCGCAATAAATATGTGACTCCCCTAAGGCAAGATCTTATTATGCATAGTATCCCGTTAGACAACCACTATGTTTATATTCTTTCTCATAGAAAGTGTGTATACACTTAACAAAACAGCTTATTTTTTGATTTTGAACAGTAAAGAGGGAAAAAAGGTCGGCAGTATCCATCTATAATTCTGGTAAGAGCCCGTTCATTGAAATAGAAAAGTTAAGAAGAATTAAGTTGGAGTCAATTTTCTATCATCTGTACCCCTTTCCCTTCGAACTACAAACATGGGAATCAGTGAAATGTCTCTTTGATTGAAAGATCTAATACATTATTCCACTAGAATCCAATGTACTTTCAAAATGAAGATCTATTCTATTTTTAGACTTTTTTTATATTTTTGAAGAGTTCAAGCCGGGTTGCAGAACAACCGATAAAACAATTGATAGAGTTTGATTCCTCAACTCAATTAAATAAAATTAGTAGTACCTTTAGTTTAGAGCCCACTTCTTCCCCATACTACGAGTGAAAGGGAAAATGTAAAAACTACCATTAAAGCAGCCCAAGCGAGACTTACTATATCCATGTGAATTATGTCCCCTATCTCGATGAAGGAATTATTCCATTATTGCTCACTAATAATAGTGGAATCAATGGCGCAGAGTCAAAAAGGGATTCTGACGGAACGCTATTGATGAACCAATGCAACAAATCCACTTCTAAAAAATTCCTATATGTATAATTTGTAATCTGGAAAGACTAAAGAAAAGTCAAATATGCAATGATATCTCAACGAACTCTTACTAATGGAACATGTAGGAATAAATGGAATTGGATTTCCTATCCC